AACCTTTTTTCGTGGCAGAAGTATTTACCGGTTCTCCAGGAAAATATGTTGGTTTAACAGAAACAATTCGGGGGTTTCAATTGATCTTTTCCGGAGAATTAGATAGTCTTCCTGAACAGGCTTTTTATTTGGTAGGTAACATTGATGAAGTTACCGCGAAGGCTATGAACTTATAAACGGAGAGCAAATGGAAGAGATGACCCTAAACCTGTGTGTATTGACTCCTAATCGAATTGTTTGGGATTCCGAAGTTAAAGAAATAATTTTATCTACCAATAGTGGCCAAATTGGTCTATTACCAAATCACGCCCCTATTGCGACAGCTGTAGATATAGGTATTTTGAGAATACGCCTTAACGACAAATGGTTAACGATGGCTTTGATGGGCGGTTTTGCTAGAATCGGAAATAATGAAATCACTATTTTAGTAAACGACGCAGAGAAGAGTATTGATATTGATCCACAAGAAGCCCGGCAAACTCTGGAAATAGCGGAAGCTAACTTGAGGAAAGCGAAAGGGAAGAGAAAAAGAATAGAGGCCGGACTTGCTCTCAGACGAGCGAGGACACGCGTTGAGGCTATCAATTTGATTTCGTAATTTCACTGGTTGGTGTAATTAAAAGATAACAATTAAAATAGAATCAAGTGGAATAAAATGTTGGTGTAACGAAAAAAAAGGAATTAAAAAATGAAATACAAAGAAAAGGATACAAAATCCGGGGGGGGGGGGGGGTAGAAAAACGAAAGTATCTCCCAATCAGTTCGAATCTAACTATACCTACTATTGGATTTGAACCAATGACTCCCGCCGTATGAAAGCGGTACTCTAACCACTGAGTGAAGTAGGTTATTTATCATCAAAAAATGAAAAAAAAATGAAATTAATCGATATATTTATTATATTTTTCTATTTTATTTTTCGAAGCAATACCAATAAGTAAATAAAACAGATCAAAGAGCTAGGATATTCGATTGTGGACTTCAAGTATCATTATTTTTCATCCTTCTTTTTGAGGTAAATTCCATATGAATTTTTTCCTAAATGAAAAAGTTAAGGATACTCCCTTATCATTGGTTGGTATACCTAGCCTAATTGAATTTATAATTGAATAATCTAGACTATTTATTCATTAATATTCATATTCAATATTAATGTTGATATATAAATATAATCAATGAATTGGATCAATCAAATTGATCCTGTGCCAGGAACCAGATTTGAACTGGTGACACGAGGATTTTCAGTCCTCTGCTCTACCAACTGAGCTATCCCGACCATTACAAAAAAAGTATTACTTGTAAAATTTTCTTTTTTACACAAAATGAAAAATGACTATATTGAATCTAAAGTTCTAATATTACTGACTGTGAATTCTTAAAATGGGTATTTAATGAAGAGGATTTTCAACTGCTAACGAAAAGGGATAACTACGAGAAAGATGTAGGGGTTCAAATGGGCTTTTTTGGGGATAGAGGGACTTGAACCCTCATGATTTACAAAGTCGACGGATTTTCCTCTTACTATCAATTTCATTGTTGTCTGTATTGACATGTAGAATGGGACTCTATCTTTATTCTCGCGGCGAACTCCATTTGATTGTATGTATTTATGAGATTAGAACAGCTTCCGTTGAGTCTCTGCACCTATCCTTTTTATATTCTGGCTTGCTTTCCCTACTCCTTCTTCGTAAAATGGGATTTGGCTCAGGATTGCCTATTTTTATTAATTCCACGGTTTCCCTGAATTTGAAAGTTATCACTTAGTGGGTTTCCATACTAAGGCTCAACCCAATTTAAGTCCGTAGCGTCTACCAATTTCGCCATATCCCCCTGTTGTTCTTTTTTTTTACTGGAACTGTTCCATTCATTCTAAATACTTATTCCTACATAGATATAGATATAGAATTCGAATATAGATATCGAAACGTTTTTTCGCTTATATGTAGATTCGAATATAGATATCGAAACGTTTTTTCGCTTATTTGTAGATGTATTGGTGGGCTTCTATTTTATACAAAACGATTCTACCATTTCGTTAGTCGCAATTCAATATAGATGGATAGACCAAATAATTTTTTTTTGTTTTTTTTGCCGCCTTTCCTCTCATTTTAACATGAAATTTGAAATACTCGAACGCTCCATTTTTATTTATTATTTTTCCCTTTAAAAATTTAAATATCTCATTATGCCCTAATTTATTTAACCTTAATTTTATTCTTTTCTTTCGAACAGCCACTCTAGAATTAATAAAATGAAAATAACATATTATATGTAATTTCTAAAATTGTAGATAGGCACGTAAAATATTATGCGGGCCCGCTTAGCTCAGAGGTTAGAGCATCGCATTTGTAATGCTAGAATTAATAAAATGAAAATAACATATTATATGTAATTTCTAAAATTGTAGATAGGCACGTAAAATATTATGCGGGCCCGCTTAGCTCAGAGGTTAGAGCATCGCATTTGTAATGCGATGGTCATCGGTTCGATTCCGATAGCCGGCTTTTTTCGATTTTTTCTTTTTAGATTAGATGATTAAGAGTGTATCTTTGAAAACACTGTTGAGACTATTGAATCCCCTCTTTCCAAAGCCCTACGCTCCCTGATTTTTGGGGAAATTCTTACAAAAAAAATAAGGGTAGAACTAGTAGGCAGAGCAGAACAAATAAATAAAAGGTTACTTATATATAAATTATAGAATTAATGTTCTTTTTTTTTTATTAATAAATAATAAATTTAAATAATGTAATGTTCTTTTTTTTTTATTAATAAATAATAAATTTAAATAATGTAAATTTAATAGGTTACGAAAATCGGTCCGGATATTGATACTTTGCTTAATTTATCATTTAGTTCAGTAAAAAATTCATAAACAAAAGGAGTCTTTATGTCACGTTACCGAGGGCCTCGTTTTAAAAAAATACGTCGTCTGGGCGCTTTACCGGGATTAACTAATAAAAAGCCTAGAGTTGGAAGTAATTTTAGAAACCAATCACGTTCTGAAAAACGATCTCAGTATCGTATTCGTTTAGAAGAAAAACAAAAATTGAGGTTTCATTATGGTCTTCGAGAACGACAATTACTTAACTGTGTTCGGATCGCCGGAAAGGCCAAAGGGCCAACAGGTACAATTTTACTACAATTACTTGAAATGCGTTTGGATAACATCCTTTTTCGATTGGGTATGGCTTCGACTATCTCTGGAGCCCGTCAATTAGTTAACCATAGACATATAGTAATTAATAACCGTATAATAGATATTCCAAGTTATCTCTGCAAACCCCAAGATATTATCACGGCGAAGAATGAAAAAAAATCTAAAGCTTTGGTTCAAAATTATGTTAATTCATCTTTGCAGGCGGAATTGCCAAAACATTTGACTCTTTACCCATTCCAATATAAAGGATTCGTAAAGAACATAATCGATAGTAAATCGATCGGTTTGCAAATAAATGAATTACTAGTCGTAGAATATTATTCCCGTAAGGCTTAAATCGGCCTTCAAACTAAAAAAGTAGGTAGTTTGACTCATATTTTTTGATCCAATTCATGTTCGATAGAGAAATCGACAGGGGGCTTTTCATTATTTGTCCGCTCTTACCCCAGTCTAATTGTTGGAATATTGGAGGAATAATGGTATACGTTGTTATTAGTGAATTGGGTGAAGTGTGGAAAGAGAGGGATTCGAACCCTCGGTAAACAAAAGCCTACATAACAGTTCCAATGCTACGCCTTGAACCGCTCGGCCATCTTTCCTACGTAATGATTCTGAACCCAAAACGGAGTGAATAGCGGGCGAGTCTTTTTATATTCTTGATGAGAACATTTTGTTCTTGTATTTGTTCTTGTAAAAACGATATATATAATCATATTACCATACATAACATATAGAATCTATATTCTATTATAAAAATTAATGGATACCTTTCGATCATGATTCTACATGATTCTATATTAAACTCTAATTGTAGACTATGATTCCAAAAGATTATTTTTTCGATTCTTTTTTTCCTTTTGGATTACATATATAGATCATCTCCTTTTGGGTCCTAATGTCATTCCAGTGGTATACACTACTACATTTCCATTTGGATTGAGATAAAATCGAATTGTATTCACATATTTTACTGTACAAAAAAAGAAAAATTTTCACATGAGTAGAGTATAAGGTTCATCTCTTTTTTATGAGTCCGTTTTTATGGTATTTCGTAATGTACAATTCCTTTGTTTGTGGGACCTTTCTTCTTTATTTACTCACGACAATGAAAACAATTAAAGAGTGGATTGATAACTATGCCTAGATCGCGGATAAATGAAAATTTTATTGATAAGACCTTTTCAATTGTAGCAACTATTTTATTACGAATAATTCCGACAACGTCAAGAGAAAGGGAAGCATTTACCTATTATAGAGATGGTGCGATTTGATTCTTTGGTTTTTCTAAGCCTTACGAGAAAGACACACGCGTCGGGATAGAAAGAAAAATCGTATTGAAAAAAAATCTCCGCTTTTTGAAGGTTAAGTTTCGAAATAGAACAACCCCTTACTGTCGTGTATCTCCGATTAATGCAGCCCCAGATGCTTCAATTGTCGATTCTAGTATTGAGCGAAAGGTTACACCACCACCTACTTACTAGGTAGGTTTTCTATTTTTACAGGTCAATCCTATTCCACTATTACCACTAGGCGGCATAAGGGAAGAAGCACTACACCTAGGAATCAACAACATGAACACTTTGTTATAAACTTTTCCATTCCTTAATATTAATAACAGGATCCGGATTAATTAAATAAAAATGGTTGTGATAACAAATATCCATCTCGTTTGTACTTTTGGTACCTGTATAACCATCGAAGACTGTTGAAGTGACTAATTCCGCGAAAATGGGTAGGAGGCGTTGAGGACAAAGAAATTGTGTTGAGGTTACCCTTTCATTTTTATTTAGATCTAGTATCAATTATCAATACGTTTCATGTTAAGAAAAGGTCCCCTGCAGGAAGGTTGGCTAGAAATTTATTGTAAAAACATTAGCCCCGCTCGGTTTATAATGAGAATATGTCAATCGTTTTTTTTTATTCCCTGTATTCTTTCTCATTATGCACATCAAGGAGGAGCCGTATGAGATAAAAATCTCACGTATGGTTCTGGAACGGATATTTATCGAATAATGAAGACCGTAACGGATGTCAGCGCAATCCGAAGGAAATTATGCGGAAGCTTTACAAAATTATTATGAAGCTATGCGACTCGAAATTGATCCCTATGATCGAAGTTATATACTCTATAACACAGGCCTTATCCACACAAGTAATGGGGAACATACAAAAGCTTTGGAATATAATTTTCGAGCACTCGAACGAAACCCATTTTTACCACAAGCTTTTAATAATATGGCCGTAATCTGTCATTACGTGCGACTATCTCCACTATAGAAAAAAAAGTAAAGCAAAATAAAAATAGTAAATAAAATACGAGAAACAAAACAAATTATAGGCTTTCTACATATGTATCGTCCAAAAAACGATTTTTATCAGCTGTAGCAAAGAAAAAACGATTTTTATCAGCTGTAGCAAAGAAAAAAATTTCGAAGACATAGATATGCCTAGAATACTTTATTCTATGGATAGCGGTAAAGGATCTAATTGATAGACAAAGCGCCATAAAGATAAATTAGTCAGTTTTGAGCTAATTATATAATATAGAATTAGTCAGTTTTGAGCTAATTATATAATATAGAATAAAAACTGCTTACTGATTTATGTCATGCTATGAGATAATGGTTAGGAATCGACTTATGTAAGAAAGTCAATCCACTAAGGGTATTGAGCAGCGGCGTAGGATCTGATCCCAAAGAAAGAAGATAGTAAGTCTTTCTGAAGGAAAGTCTTTTTCAAGAATTCTATAGAAATTTATATGTGAAACCGAGATAGGTACCTTTATTCAAATTATAAAGAGAGATGCCTCTACTTTAATACTTTAATTGAGGGTGGGATAAAAGAAAAAACTTATGATCAAAACAAAAATAAAAGTTTGAAACTTATGGAACGTATTCTTTTTTGGTTAACCCAAGAAAAAGTGGGATCGATCTCTTAGAAATCACATTTCATTATTAGTTAGAGATGGTAGATTAAAAAGAAAATGGGACAATTGACGAGCCGTATGAGGTGAAACTTTCAAGTACGGTTCTAAGGGAAGGAATTCACTTACCTATTTCGACCGGGGAGAACAGGCCATTCGGCAGGGAGATTCTGAAATTGCGGAAGCTTGGTTCAATCAAGCCGCTGAATATTGGAAACAAGCGATAGCGCTTACTCCAGGTAATTATATTGAAGCGCAGAATTGGTTGAAGATTACGAGACGTTTCGAATAAAAATCGAAAAAAAATAACGCTTTTGATCCCTTTGACCCTATACAAACAAAGAGGCAAAGAAAAAAAGATAAAATATAACGAATAAAATATATCATTCTTCTGCGAAGGGCCAATCAAATTCTTTGATTATATCCCTTCGAATTCGAATCTAAGATCATTACATTTCGTAAAAAGAAATGATACAAAATAGTTAATAAAATAGACATATATAGTTTCCTATTTAATTAGAATTACTATTAAATAAAAATAGTAATTCTAATTAAATAGAAGTAAAGTAATCGTAATCTGTTATGTTCTATCGTAATCTGTTATGTTCTATGTAAAACATGAATGAAATAGCTCCATCTAGTAGATTGAACAAACAAAAATAAATGTTTTTTCATCCCGAAAAGAAGGGGTTTTCGAATATTCAAAAGTAAATTGGTCCGTTAGGCGCCATATAGCTATGTCATAATATAGTAGAACACTTGCTCTGAATACCCTTCCAGATCATATTTGGTCTAGTGAATAACTAAATAAAAAATAGATAAATGTGGATCGAAGGTCAAAATATCGATCATAGTAGGTTTACTAATTACTTGATTACTTAACTGTTGGCAAGTCTCGTTATATGTTATGTGTTGTACGGAAAGAGGAGGACTCAATGATTATTCGTTCGCCGGAACCAGAAGTTAAAATTTTGGTAGATAGGGATCCCATCAAAACGTCTTTCGAGGAATGGGCCAGACCTGGCCATTTTTCAAGAACAATAGCTAAGGGCCCAGATACTACTACTTGGATCTGGAACCTACATGCTGATGCTCACGATTTCGATAGCCATACCAGTGATTTGGAAGAGATATCTCGAAAAATATTTAGTGCCCATTTCGGTCAACTCTCCATCATCTTTCTTTGGATTAGTGGCATGTATTTCCACGGTGCTCGTTTTTCAAATTATGAAGCATGGCTAAGCGATCCTACTCACATTGGACCAAGTGCTCAGGTGGTTTGGCCAATAGTGGGCCAAGAAATATTGAATGGAGCTGTGGGAGGAGGATTCCGAGGAATACAAATAACCTCCGGTTTTTTTCAGATTTGGAGAGCCTCTGGAATAACTAGTGAATTACAACTCTATTGTACCGCAATTGG